GAGAAATCTATAAATTTCTTTTTCGCGGTTCTAGATATAGAAAAGGTTGGGGAGAATTCCTTACTTTCGATTTAAAGAAATTAGTTAAGCGTTGAAAAAAAAAAAAAAAAAGAAAAATAAAAAATTGATTTCAATTAATCAATTTTTGTGATGCATCCATTGTTTTGTTGTATTAGATCCACGAGTTTTTTATTGACCTAACTGCAAGGATTTATTTTTATAAATAGAAAGAATGTAGAACCTAGAAAATAAAAGCAAAGATAATAGCACTAGTCTTAGAATCGAGTTGGACAAAATAAATATTTTTTTTGAATGATGATAGTCTTTTTATTCAAAATATTATTTATATGGATGAACCCGATTGCCGAGTCTAATAAGTTCAATTGAAAGGAAAACGGGTTATGTTATAAAATAACTTTTCATTCGAAAAAAAAACAGAAAGGATCAAAATAGAAATTCTTTTTTCATTTTATTCTATAATGATTCAAATAAATAACATTTCATTTTTGAATAAAGTTGCACGGCATAGTTATTATTATTTTCGATTAGTTTACTCAAAGGTTTCACAAAAAATCTGTTGATTCAAAATCACGAGATGTGTAGATGTCACAGATAATGAGTCATTTTTTTTTTCCAAATGGAAACTTAGGTAAGTGCTTTAGAAACATATGTATAAAAAGAACATATTTTATTTAGCTCCTTCATGCCTACTCTAACTAGTTATTTTGGTTTTTTACTAGCGGCTTTAACTATTACCTCCGCTTTATTTATAGGTTTAAACAAAATACGACTTATTTGAAATTAATTGAATGAACAACTCGAGAAAGACTTTTGTGGGATTCCGTCCTTTTTTAGCTCTTTACTGGAGCAATTGAGAATTTTTGGTTATTGAGATTCAATTCATGGGCAATTCAGATTCATATTTAAGGATAGATATTCCCTTTCTTTTTTTTTTTTTCAAACGAATTGATTAAAATGATTGAAGTTTTTCTATTTGGAATCGTCTTAGGTCTAATTCCCATTACTTTGGCTGGATTATTTGTAACTGCATATTTACAATACAGACGTGGTGATCAGTTGGATCTTTGATTAATTAAGAAATCTTTTTTTGATTGACCTCCCCTTAACAGGAGGTCAATTTTCGATTCGATTCTTATTCATTTATTTCAGTCTAATTCGAGAATTCAATTTGACCTAACAAGAATGGAATCACGCTCTGTAGGATTTGAACCTACGACATCGGGTTTTGGAGACCCACGTTCTACCGAACTGAACTAAGAGCGCTTTCTTATTCCAAAAGATAAGGCTGGAAATAATGGGTTTTTTTCTAACTCAAAACTCTATCTACATCCTATATGTATATACTATATATCATATAGAGTATCATAAAAAAAAATGAGAGATTGCGTATGTAATCAAAATTTCAAGAAATTCCTCCTTACTTCTCAGAGTAAAAGTAATTAGGTAGGGATGACAGGATTTGAACCCGTGACATTTTGTACCCAAAACAAACGCGCTACCAAGCTGCGCTACATCCCTTTCAATTCAATGCGTTTTTATAGTGTAATTGTAAAGAATCCTTGTCTTGTTTTCCACATTCTTATTTCCCATATAAATACATAATTAATTTCATTTGCCCTGCCATTTCTTCTTCTTTTTGGTCTCGTATCCTATACCTAGAAGGTATAATAGAAATTTCTATTTATGTATATGAAAAACCTGTCGTAAACTAAAAAAATATTTTTCGGGAATGCCCAGTTCAATAGGAAGGGGCATGCTTTTTTTTTCTTAAAAAAATTTCTTACCTACCATATTACTATATTAATTATATTATTGTACATTTTAATTTGACTTATACAAACACAAGTAGTCTTTAACTATCATATATATACAATAGATTAGATATGGATTACTTTTTTTATACATTAAAGAAATTTCAAAGGAGGATTTGAAATGCGAGATTTCAAAACATATCTTTCCGTGGCACCGGTACTAAGTACTTTATGGTTTGGGTCTTTAGCTGGTCTATTAATAGAAATCAATCGTTTTTTCCCAGATGCGTTGACATTCCCCTTTTTTTCATTCTAGTTATTGATATGGGAAGGGGTTAACGAACATTAGAGAATAAAATACTGTGATTAGAAATATAGTTAAAAAACTTTTGAATTTGATTCCTTAGTATTTCTTTCCTTAACTTATTATATTATTCTTACTCTATTGATTTCAACCAAATTTTTCGAATTGTGTTTCTAGTTAGCAACTTCTGTTTTTGCAACTTTTCTATTTAAAGGAAAAAAATAGAAAAGTTGCTTGAATCAAATATCCATATCCAAAGGAGGTTCATGGCTAAGGGTAAAGATGTTCGAGTAAAAGTTATTCTGGAATGTACTAGTTGTGTTCGAAAGAGTGTTAATAAAGGATCAAGCGGCGTTTCCAGATATATTACTCAAAAGAATCGACACAATACGCCTAGTCGTTTGGAATTTCGAAAATTCTGCCCCTATTGTTACAAACATACAATTCATGGAGAGATAAAGAAATAGATCGAACCGGGCGTCTGTCTATTATCCTTTCAAGTAAGGGGACAAAAAAATTTTCATTATATATTATTTACTATTTTTTTTTAATAGAAAATTTCTATATTAATTCATATTTCATATTATTATATATAATATATAAAATAGAAATAAACAAATCCTATTTAGGCTGGACCTAAAAAAATTAGAATTAAGAAATAGGATTTTAGGATTTTCGGTATAAGGAAGAAACTAACCAAACTATGGATAAATCCAAGCGACCCTTTATTAAATCCAAGCGATCGTTTCGTAGACGTTTGCCCCCGATCCAATCGGGGGATCGAATTGATTATAGAAACATGAGTTTAATTAGTCGATTTATTAGTGAACAAGGAAAAATTTTATCTAGGCGAGTGAATAGATTGACCTTGAAACAACAACGATTAATTACTATTGCTATAAAACAAGCTCGTATTTTATCTTTGTTACCTTTTCTTAATAATGAGAAACAATTTGAAAGAACCGAATCGACTACTAGAACTGCGAGTTTTAGAACCAAAAATAAATAATAGACTTATTTATTCTTTTTCTTTCTTTAATATTTAAAAGATTGCGTTTTTGTTCTAAAAAAATATGAGAATCTAGATTCTTCTAGATTTGATTGTCACGTCGTAAGATAATATAAAAATTGGGAATTTTTTGTTTTGTTTTAAATGAATTTGTTGATTTTTATTTATTTTTATTTCTCGTATTTTCTCCGACTAATTTCTACTCTATACTCCCGGAGAATAAACTCCGGGGAACTTAATTTAAATCATTTCGAGGTATTCTTTCGAACCTTCCTTTTTTATGATCTCATTGTAAATCATATAAATACAATTCCTATTTAATATAGCTATTTGTGCAAGTATTTTACGATTAAGAAGCAACTGTCTCTTGTACAGATCGTGTATAAATTTACTATAATTATAGTATACAATTTTTTCGCGAATTACTGCGTTTATCCGAGTGATCCACAAACGACGAAAATCCCTCTTTTGTCTATCTCTATCCCGATGAGCCGAAACCAAAGCTCTTATTTTTTGTTGAGCAATAGTTCGAGTAAGCCTTGAATGAGCCCCTCGAAAGCTTGATCCAAAGAAACGAATTTTTCTTCTTCGTCTTCGAGCTATATATCCTCGTTTAACTCTAGTCATTAAATAAATGAAACTTTGATGAATAACTAATTGATTTTCTTTCTTTGAGTTATTCTTTTATCTCCCCGATCTATTAATAACAAAACGGATTTTTCCAATGTATAAAATAAAAATTCCAATGGCTTTTGCTACTATAACCTTCCCAACCACTTTTTTTTCGAAATTTCGCCTTGAAACAAGACAAAAAATTGTATTAATGTATCAAACAAAAGTAAATAAAAAAAAATGTAAATTCAAATTAAATATGATAAAGAAATAGTGGGTTCCTTCGTTTCTATGGTTACTTTTTAAACGGTGAGGTCCTTTCTATACACCGGAGCCTTTTACTTCTACTTCATTTCCGGAATCTTATTGATAACTTGTACAGTTCAAACTTTTTGGCTCTACCCATGAATTCTCCAGTAATAGGTCTTTCACAACGAGATCCACCTATACAGTAACGGTATTTAATTTGGAAGGTTAGCTGGATAGCTGACCCTGTTAGTCCGTTCTTGCAAGAATGGGAGCAGAGTTTTTTTGCTCTTAAAATAAGATTCCCTGCTAAACGGATAACGTTCGCTACCGATGGGAAGTTTTTTCTTATCTTAAATCCGATTTATACCAATAGAAACCATAAATTTCATACTCAATAGATGAATGGATCTTTTTCATTTTATTAATTTTCGATAGTGACTGGAGTTTTAGACTATTCACCAGTACTGATCATTGATACTGAAAAAATTCTTTCCTTTCATTTGTTCTTGTTCCAGCTCATAATCTGAACGAGTCACACATACACCCTAGTACATGTTCCTCGGCGCTGAGGGCATCCCCGAAGAGCGGGGGATTTCGTGACATTTCTGATTGGCTGTCTTGTATTTCTAATAAGTTGTTTAATAGTTGGCATGCTGAATCATATACATAATGGGCTGGTTTAGATCAATCCTAACCGAATGTATTTCTAGTTAATAGAATATTAAACCTAGACTGGTAAACCTAGTAACAACAAAAATTTAGAAATGTTTAACTATTTTTATTCGTTTTATTCGACCGCTACAAGATCAACAATTCCATGAGCTTGGGCTTCTGTTGCTGACATAAAAATATCCCTTTCCATATCTTCGGATACAACCCATACAGGTTTGCCCGTTCGTTGTACATAAACCCTTGTGAGGGTTTCGCGCAATTTCAAAAGTTCTTCCGCTTCCAGGAGAAATTCTCCCGTTTGGGCCTCATAAAAAGAGCTGGCGGGTTGATGAATCATTACCCTGATGATATACCCTAAAAAAAGTTATTCTATCTCGCACAATTAAATTAGGCAAAGAGAAGAAATACGAAATAACAATAAAAAAGATAGAATTGAACAACCGTACGTGCATCTTTTTCGCATTGCATACGGCTCTACAATGGAATTTACTTTGATTTTACGTTGAAGAAAGAGAAAATATAGAATCGATCAGATCCCGATTAGTAAATTATCCAATTACCACCCTTCTTTTCGTGGGAACTCAAAAATACTATGATGGCTCCGTTGCTTTATATATTTATTTCGTCTGTAATTGAGCAATCCCAAAGTTTCTTTTTGATCCGAAAAATAAGGAAGAAATTTGTACTTTTTCAAACCTAAATAGAGTCTTTTTTATGAAAAAAGTTTGTGACGCTGAAATGGACTCCTGATAGAAAATCAAAAATCGGGAATACTCTTTATCTCATACTACTCTTTCGATACATAATCGAATGTTTTGAAACTAAAATAGAAAAAAATGTCTCATATCGAATTCAAAGTGCCATGCTATTATTACTTAATATCTCATATGGTGAAGGCATAGTCTTCTTTTTTCTCTAAAAATAAAAACTCATTGGCGCCAAGCGTGAGGGAATGCTAAACGTTTGGTAATTTCTCCTCCCACCAGGATAAAAGATCCCATTGAAGCAGCTAACCCCATACATATTGTATGTACATCTGGTCGCACAAATTGCATGGTATCATAAATAGCTACTCCGGGTATTACCCACCCGCCAGGAGAATTTATAAACAAATACAAATCTTTGGTATCGTCCTCGATACTGAGATATACCATAAGACCAATAAGTTGATTCGAGATCTCGCTATCGACTTCTTGGCCTAAAAAAAGTAATCTTTCTCGATAAAGTCGGTTGATTAGGGTAAAACGGTATCCCTTAGGAACCGTACATGCACCTTTTGATGCATACGGTTCAAACAAAATTGTGAAAAAAAATCAATGTGTAGATTCTATATCCCCTCCTTTTTTTATTTTTCCTAGAGATTTTTCCAACTGATAATGAATAATCAAGGGTCTCCTTTTCCATTTTTCAAGAAAAGATTGCTTTATTGCTCCTTTCCCGAAATTACCTAATTATCCATATATTAATAGAATACTATTTCGATAATTAAAATAGAATAAAATTCTACTAAAATAAAAAAAATGGAATTTACTAACCCTATCGAGCTTACTTTTCATTGATGTATCATATCATCGAGATTCAATACAAATCACGATGTCATTGTCTTGTTCTTGAACGGGTCTCTTTTATTTTTTTTTTAGGTTTAGGCTCGACTCCGGGTAAAGATCTGCCCGATTTTTATTTGCACATATAGGACAAATGTTTCCAATACCATTTGTTTTTTTGTTAAGATTTCCTTTTTTTTATTTTATTTCTTTCATTAATTTCAATATTCAATCACCCTATTCATTACTTTATTCGAGTGATTAAGATTGAGATTGCTCTTTTTCTATTTTTAATTTCAAATCAAAACAATTAAGAGTTAAAATAAATAAACTATATAATACAAGTAGTAATCTGCAATATATTCCCAAATCGGATTGGGCTTTTTATAAACGGAGCCTGGATACTTCATTTTGTTGCTCCAACTGAGCCAGCCATAAATTTTTCTAACTGATAATATTAATCTAAATCCCCCTAAGACTAAAAAATGGATCTAAATTGCATTTCACGCTTCAAATTTTGGATGATTCAATCAATCTTTTTTGGGCGAAAGGGGGGATATCTCAATCGGGAGAGAGAACGGGGAAATCCCATATGACCCAATATATCTGACAAGTCGCACTATACGTCAACCCAAGATGCATCTTCCTCTCCAGGACTTCGAAAGGGAACTTTTGGAACACCAATAGGCATTGAATGAAAGAAAAAATAATTAAGTACTCTATTTCACTTTGATGTGGAAACGTAATAATAGTAATTAGGGTTATTGTCTTTATAATATCAACCTTTGTTCTATTTTCTGCATAGATTAGAAAAGAAAGGTTTAGTTTTAAAAGACAGAATAAATAAAGGAAAATTCTTATCAATATAGTCTTCCAATAATAACCAGGTATGAAAGCATTTACTGATAGACGATGGTATCAACTCCCCATTGCGTATTGCTACTTATCGGGTATAGAATAGATTTGTTTCTTTTTGTTCCTACAAACATAATTGTTCCATTATTACCAATAAGAATAGAACAAACATTAACCCTTGTTCCGAGATAATCCATTGAACAAAAGGGATCCGCTGCATAGTCATAGTCTTTTCCAATGCAATAAAGTTACATAGTGTCATTTTTCTTTAATAAAGGGGTATTTTCCATGGGTTTGCCTTGGTATCGTGTTCATACCGTCGTATTGAATGATCCCGGCCGGTTGATTTCTGTCCATATCATGCATACAGCTCTGGTTGCTGGTTGGGCCGGTTCGATGGCTCTATATGAATTAGCTGTTTTTGATCCTTCTGACCCCGTTCTTGATCCAATGTGGAGACAGGGTATGTTCGTTATACCTTTC